CTCCGGAGATTCTATGGGAAATTGAAAACGTCGAAGTAAGCTGTGGCTTATAAATAGGAAGATGAGGAGATAAGGGGCGAAGGATATTCATGATATTCGGAAAGATTTATGTTCATTCGCTCTGCTCGCAGAGCGGTATACCGAAAAAAAGAAGCGACTACCTTACTTAAGCAATTCTTCTTATTCTTATTCTTTCTTAGTTGAAGTTCCTATATTGGTTTTTTCTTTCTTTTATGAATGTTATAACTCCAAATTCTTTGGTAGCGGACCTCTTTGATAGTTCGACCGTTATCCCCCGTCTAACTCAACTATTCGACTGTACGGCTATTGTGATTGCGAGAGAAAGGAGGGATGGCGCCTTCCTTTACCATCTGGCGGTTGAAAACAAAAGTGCTTCCAGGTACACGGCTGTTAGGCTCATCCAAGGCGTATTTACGGAAGTAGCAGGGAACTTGACCGTCAAGTTTGAAAAAAGCTGGCCAAGCCTGTGTCACTTTCTTACGTCAGGAGAAAGGGAGATCAAAGAAGTATGGGGCCGATACGCGAAGGATCAAATCATAGAGATAGCGGATCTTAAGAGGCGGAAGAAAAGGAACCTCGGCGACCCAGAGATCGCGGAGTCCGCGCCCGTGCCGAAAGTGAAGAAGCTTTCCTCTCCTTTCAGTCGAGCATGCCCGCCCTTTAGCACTTCCCTTCCCGAAGTGGGAGTAGGAGAAAGGAAAGCGCACTCGATCAATTACCATGCCGTGTCGTAAGACAAAAAGTCACCCGCAGGAGCTTAAAACCAATATCTTGGGGAAAGGCCTCTACTCTACGAACCAAGTCTTTCTGACGAGGCACCAGCTTTCTTTTTTGATCCCTGAGTAGCATTTCCTTTCACTGAGGAATGGGCGGATGCTTTAACATAGGCGGATGTGGGACACAGAAAGAATAGATTCAGGTGCTCCTGAGTCAAGAGATTCTTCTCCCTAAGTAGCATTCTTGTAAGTACAGAAGGAATTCTCCTGTCTCTGAAAAGATAAAGCTAAAAGCAATCTCTGGTATAGATATTGATATTGACCCGCCTCTACGGGAGGTGGGTGGGGATCAAGAGAAGCAAGGCCGGGCACATCATACTCTTCAGGGATTGTGTCATGTCAATTTTCATAGTGAATTTCTTGCGTATCCACCCTGAAAGCGAGAGCTCGAGGCGGTGGGAAAGGAGAATCAACAAGATAGGATGCTCTGTCCCAACTAACAAGAGTAGGAAGATTCCAGCTTTGAATCTTGTGCTTGACGGTGATCATTTCTGCCACGTCGTAACAGTCTTTAGTGCTTTCTGTTTCAATGGTTTGGAACCCTTCTTACTTTCTTTATTATATCGGGGAATTTTTTCTCTTGGTCCGCTAACTCCATAAAGGGCTGGTGGGTGGGGGTAGAGCCTCTAGCGCCAATGTCGATGAATCAAAGGTGTCTGTTTATGGTATGGAATAGGAAGAGCAAGAATGGAACCGCTATCGCTTGTCCTATCATCCGCGATGAGCTTCTTTCATTCGTCAGTATGGGGTAGGTAGAGTCCTTTGCTCGTATGCTTGGCATTACTATAGTCGCACCAGTCTTCCTTCCTTTTTAGTGCACATGAAACGGAAACCCTAATAGAGACTACCCACACGGTGATCAAAACTCTTCCTTCTCTGCTTCACTGTCAATTGATTGGCGCATGAACGAGGCTGTAACGGAGCATGTACGCGACGATCAAACACGGCTTTGCCAGCTGCCTGTGATAGGAAAAAGAAAACTTGATCAGATAGTTCGTGCGGGGCATTTCCCACCTCGCCTTTGATCTTTCCCTTGCCGTGTAGGTAAAGCTAGAAGAGCCTCATTGGCCCGACAGCTGACAAGCAAACCTTCCATTCTTATGTTTACATCACTTCTCTCTTTCTCGCATTGACCGGACAAAGGTTTCAAATGAGCATCCCATGGGGCAGCCATAGCTTGAACCTTCCTTCTCGCAGTCAGCTATATAACTCAGGCAGCAAAGGTTCGAGCAGGATGGCGGTTAGTCTTCCTCGTCTCTTTCGGGTGGGCGGCGGGAATAGCTCTTCTAGCATCAGCATGGATTGACCAGAGACTGGGAGTAGTCGTCATCTTTTTCCATAGTAGTCATCCAGCAAGAAAGGGAAAGACCACTTAGCGCAGTGGAATAGGAAAGAGAGCGTCGAGCACAGCTTTCGTGTCACCAGAAATCCTTTTTCGTTTATTGGGAGACTGAATGAAAAAGGCTTTGTCAAGCAGGCATGATTGTCACGTCGATCGACAGTTGAGAAATACTATCTCCGGGGCCCTCACTTTAGGGCTATCTTTCACCGTTGACAGACATGGTTCAACGTGCCAGCTACGCTTCCTCTTCTAGAACAGTGACAGCCTAGTCTGATTCCCCCTTCCGAAAGTGCCACAGCTCCTTCTATCACAACCCCTGAAAACTGGGCATTCGAAGCATCAATCTCATTCTATGCTCTATGCCATCTTCCTTATACTTTGACTATTAATTCATGTGCACAAACCTCCCTCACAAAGGAAAGCGGGAAAGTCATCTTTGCAAACAAAGGCCTTCTTCTTATACTATGGCATCTTGTCCAAAGCGAGCGGTCATGTAAACCCTTTGTCTATTCGGCTCTTTCCTTTAATAAGAACAATCTAAATGTGACACTTTCACGACGAAATACCGGGAATTTTTGATACTAGAGTCCCCCAGGAAATTAAGCCAATGATCGACTGTCCCTGCCCATTCTAACGGGGCATTCTATTCCTTCAAGTCCCACAGCTCTAAATGTGCCTATTCCTTCGACACCTTTCCATGGAAACAGGGGAAAAATGGCTTATTCCGCATCAACCTAAGCCCGCTTATTCCGACTAAGTGATCCATTGGCGAAAAGAGGGCCTTCCTCCTTCTTGCTTGAAGCTCTGTCAAAGAAGCATTCTATTCCGAAAAGGCTTAGGGCTAGGCTAAACCTCCCTCAAAGCCATGAAGTCCCAGAGCTCTTATTCCAAGAACTGGTGATATTCCCTTAACTGCAGATTCAATAGCACCGGTTATGAACCCCAAAAACAACAGGAAAGAGAGCACCGTCTACTCAGACTGTCACACCGGCAACGAGAGCAGTAAGAGCAGATAGTGGAACAGAACTAGCAGCAGATAGGCATTCAGTTAGCTTGAAAACGGACTCGTAGTTAGAAATCAGATGCTTCCTCAACAACTATCTTTAGAATGTCCTATCTCTCTCTTCAACGCTTTAAAACGAGCTAGAAGGCTTCTCTTAAAGCAGAAAAATAGGAGTTATAGTAGTTTCAGCTATTCGATTCGAATGAGTGCCCTCACTTCCTTTCCTTACTACGATATGCCCAAAAAAAAGAAAAAGAAAGTGCAACATATCAAAGAGCGATGACACAAATTATCAGTGACCTCCTACATAACATATGCGAGCCTTACGTGGACGATTTGGTAGTCTTTTCAAAAGAAAGAACCGACCACATCGAAAATTTACGCAAGGTCTTCGAAAGGTTAAGAAAACATCAATTGAAGATGAACCCGAAAAAATGTGCATTCGGGATCGGGCGGAGGCCTTAAATCAGTAGGGCAATAGCATAGCTATTATTGACCTGACCCCTATTACATTACTTAAGCCTACTCTTTCTTCAAGATACGAAACGAGCAGCCGAAAACGGCTGTCCCTATTGTATTTTAGATGGAGTCATCTACAGGGCTAAGAATCTTACCTTTACTTAGAGAGGGGTAGCGGTACCATGCTCTTCCGTGCTCGTAGGTTGACTCACCTATGCATCCCGACTAAGGTCTCACAAACGTGCACTTCCCTTATGCATCCAACCGCTTCACTAGTGTGAATAGGTTATACAGAAGGGTAGGTTGGTTATATACTCTTATGCGCCTTCCTTCTTCGAACCTTTTGGTATGTATTGCCCCCTAACTATAGATCAGATCCACCAGACAAGAAACTCAATTCCGCACTGCTGCTGAGTCGTCGGACTTATCCACCAAGGGATTCGTGGAATTTCTGTGGATTGCGTTGGGGGAAATCTACCAAAGCTAGGCAGATAGATAGACTCCTTTCCCGCTGCTAAGGGAGAGCAAGAAAGAAAATCAAATGATTGTTTTTTAACCAGCGCCCTCTTTTGGGTATGCAGGTACTAAGAGTCCTCTCACTACCAACCAGCAGACATCATCTGGCTGGGTCTTGCCGGTATCAACAACGAGGAAGAAACAACCAAATGGAAACAGCAACTAACTATGGCTCTTGGCCCAGACAACGTCCTAGGCGTAGGGGAGATCGGAGCAACAGGGAACGCCTAGACGACGTTTTTCTTCCTGGGCTGCAGTAAGTAGATCGAGAGGTCGTTCCGCCCCTTGTCCCCGAATATGGGGAATATGTTCTCATAAAATCTTGCTCCAATCTGACCTAGCTGGCGAGCGATCCCAGTTCGCGACAGAGAACAAGACAGCAAGCGAGCGTACTTTTGTTCGCTTCTTCTCCACCAAGCACGGAAGTTTAAGGATAACTGTAGGTCGGTGGCTACCTAAGGAAACTCCGATTCGATCCGCCCCCCGGCTGGGAGGCATCTACCTCATCCCGATCACAAGGAGAGGTTCACTATGATGGGGGTACTTTTTTTTCCCTTAAGGAAAAAATGAAATGCATAGGGGACCATCCTTTTGTTGCGGCATGCTCCTCAGATTTACGGATTCGCAGGGGGCCTCAGGCCCTACTTAGTTTCGCAAGCCTTTGTCATTGTCAGTCAACTAAGTAGGGCCTTTTCCTTTTTGTTTGAATAACCCATTCTCATTATCTTTAATAAGTAAAGTAGGCAAACCTATAGGTCCTTAGTAGCGTTGACAAAGAAGAAGGAGCCGGTTAAAAGAAAGCGAATCTTTCCATTTTTCTTATAATTATATAATAATATAAAATAGAAAGAAATTTCTTATTATTATATATAGGCCAGCTTGA